CTCTCAATAATTACCTGCAAGTCCATATAACATAGAAAGGCCGGATGTCCGTGGCGTGTACGTGTAGGCTGAACCAAATCCTCATTGAATTTTATTTTTCCATTGGAAGGGGCTCGCACATGTTCTGCAGTACCCCCTGTAAAGACTCCGCCAGTATGAAAAGTTCTTAATGTTAGTTGAGTCCCCGGTTCTCCAATAGATTGACCCGCAATAATACCTACAGCTTCTCCCAATTCAACCAGGTCGCCATGAGTGGGACTCCGACCATAACATAATCGACAGATCCAAGATGTACTCCTACAAGTAAAAGGTGTTCGAATATATATTGGATGTGTTCGAAGAGTTATGAATCGATTGACAAGACCAATCCCAATATCTTGATTTCGAATGGCAATGCACCGTGGGCCCATATATATATCGTCTGCTAATACACGACCAATTAATGTTTGTATAAAAATTCTTTCCGGCAGCGTCCTATTTTGAGGACTGACAGAAATCCCTCGGGTAGTACCACAATCTGTTCTACGCACAACAATGTGTTGAACTACTTCAACAAGTCTGCGCGTAAGATATCCAGCATCTGATGTTCGTACAGCGGTATCCACAACGCCTTTTCGAGCTCCATAGCAAGAAATGATATATTCTGTTAAAGACAATCCTTCGCGTAAATTGCTTTGAATGGGTAAATCAATCATTTGCCCTTGGGGATCCGACATTAATCCTCTCATACCCAACAATTGATGTACTTGAGATGTATTTCCTCTAGCTCCTGAAAAAGACATTATATGGACTGGATTAAACGGGTCAGTCATCCTAAAATTCGGATTCATTTCTTGTCGCAAATATTCACTTGTAGCATACCATATCTCAATAGATTGGCGTAATTTTTCTACTGCGTGTACATTCCCAAAATGATGTTGTTTTTCCAAAATCAAACTTTGTTGTTCAGCATCTTGGACTAGCCATCCCTTCGATGGTATCGTTAAAAGATCATCAATTCCTAATGAAATGGATGTAGCAGTGGCTTGTTGGAACCCCAAAGTTTTTACTTGATCCAGGATGTGTGATGTATATGCCATTCCGAAATGATCTATTAATCTGCTAATAAATCGTTTAATGGCAGTTCCATCTATAACTTTATTGTGAAATACCAGATTGGCCCGTTCTGCCATAAGTACCTCCCTATTCCGCTGAGTGGAATTCGACAATGGGTTTGAGTCAATGATTGGAAAACTTCCTTTTCTCGATCTTGATTTGCGTAGAAAGTCAGACCAGGAACCATGATCCTAGTTGAGCCAGAGAAGTCCCGAATTTACACCAGTGTCATATAATTTTTTATTTTAAATACTATATGATTAGGTATCATATAAATAGGCTCGACAAAACCCTTGTATAGCTTCTTCGATTTCTCGATAAAGAGAAATATGACCAACAGTAGTTCGAATGTATAGACAAAGAATTTCTTTTTTTACACTTCGTACTATTAGATAGTGCCCATAAATCTCATGATAGGTACCCAAAGATTCATAGTGAACCTCGATAGGAGCTTCTCTTGAAGCAGTAACGCGTTGATCTAGTCGCCACCGAAGCCACAAAGGACTATTTAAATTGATTCTTTTCTGTCGATAAGCTCCAATTGCATCATAGGAATTACAAAAAAAGGGCTCCTTTGTATACTTATAATTATTTTCATAAATTATTTCATTTTGATGTTTTCTTCGATTACATGGATTATATCGCTTTTCACAAATACCTCGACGATTCCCGCTTGTTAATACATAGAGCCCAATAAGCATATCTTGAGTCGGTACGGAAATGGGATCCCCAATAGCTGGAGACAAGAGATTCATATGAGAAAACATAAGTAAACGAGCTTCCGCTTGAGCCTCTAAAGATAAAGGTACATGAACAGCCATTTGATCCCCATCAAAGTCGGCATTGAATCCCTTACGAACTAATGGATGTAAACAAATGGCACGCCCTTCCACTAAAATGGGTTGAAATGCCTGTATACCTAATCTATGTAGAGTAGGCGCTCTATTCAGCAATACAGGATGCCCCTGTATAACTTCTTGAAGTATTTCCCATATAATGGGCCCTTTTTCCCGAATTTTACTCTTAGCAACCCCTATGTTCGAAGCAAGATTTTGTCTAATTAGACCACGAATTACAAATGTCTGGAAAAGTTCTATTGCTATTTCGCGAGGCAATCCACAGCGATGTAATGAAAGTGAGGGACCGACAACAATGACAGAACGTCCCGAATAATCGACTCGTTTGCCAAGCAGAGTCTCACGAAATCTGCCCTCTTTACCTTCAATTACATCGGAAAAGGACTTGTAAACTTTATTATGACCGTCCCTCATTGGTTGTCCGCGGATTCCATTATCAAGAAGCGTATCCACGGCTTCTTGGACCAATTTTTCTTGACACATTACTAATTCTCCGGGCGTGGATCTACTTGTTGTTAATAGATCGGTAAGAGTATTATTCCGATAGA